TCATGAGTCATACAATTATCACTATAAAAAAAAAAGAACCGCAATTCTAACGGTAGTGATTAATATTGACATAATAGAAGTAAGTGGGTCTAGTAAATAACCCAATTCTAAAGAAAAGTCGTTAGTAATGAGCCAAGACCATACATAGTGATAAATAGAATTGCTATTTATTTGCTGAATCGACAGGTTGGTTGAAAAAACCAAGATTATACTTAATAATAAAACACTCCGAAAAGACCACATACGGCGAAGTCTGATTGTTGTTGTTGGAAAAAAAAAGAAGACCAAGCCTTAGGAATATAGGAACTGGAAGTGGAATGATAAGGTCTAATCCACCCATATTGATATATCTGTTGCATAAAAAGTTTTTTAATTCTTAGTTTCCTAATTGATTTTTATTGTTTCCGATTCACCAGATCTTACCTCTTTGAGAGGAATAATTAATATGAATTAATAAAAACCATTTTTAAGTTAATTCTAGGAAATATAAAAAGTAAAAAAACCTTATATATTTATTATATTATATTTATTATATTTCTTTTTTTTTTTCGAAGATAATATTCATTATTCATTAGCAAATAAATCGAATAAATATGTGAATATAATAGGAAGGAAGAACTTCTTTTGAACAATATATGTCTTTCACATCCAACTAGAACAATAAGGAATTCTTTTTAAATGGCAGTTCCAAAAAAGCGCATTTCTACATCAAAAAAGCATATTCGTAAAAATATTTGGAAAAGGAAGGGATATTGGACCGCTTTAAAAGCTTTTTCATTAGGTAAATCTCTTTTGACTGGAAATTCAAAAAGTTTTTTTGTGCAACAAAAAAAAAATAAGTAATAAAGTTGCAATCGTCTGAATGCATTCAAAAATTGACTCATTTATTCTTTATTCACGCAAGTCACTAGATAGTAGAAATTTTATATTTTATTTTATAGGATGATTTTATAGGAAATAAAAAATGAAACTCAGCTTACTCTTTTATCTTTTATTTTCTAGTCGTTGCTTTTAGATTAGTTACTAAATTCAGTAAAGGGGGTTAGTTCTTTTTTTACTGAATTTAGTAAATACAAATACTTTTTTATCAAAAAAAATATTTGTTGCTGACAAACGAATGAACACAATAAAAGATTTTTTTTGCGTGAGTTTTTTAATTTCCCGGACGGGAAAGCTTAGTTTCCCCATCAACGCATTTTTGTTACATTTACTAGAAAAATACGACAATTTTTCGTTTTATCTCTATTTTTTATCTATAGTATAGACGTTTTCGATAGGGGTCTTAAGATATTTAGTTAAGTGAAATTAACCAACAGTTTGAAATACTTTCAAATAACTTTATTTTTTTTGTAGGAATTAATATATAAATTACTGATATATCTCCTACTATCAACTCAATTAAATCAAAAATTTAGTAAGAGCTTTTAATAAGAACAATGTATCTAGTTTGGATGTCTTCTTTTTCTGTTTTTTCTTCATTGATAACCTAAAATAAATTCTTTTGTTCCATTTGATTCCTGAAAAAAAAGATAAAAGATTCATTAAAATTGAAAAAGTAAAACAAAACTATTTTTTAGTTATATCCCTTTATCGACTCTTACTTGAGATTTTAGGTTCGAATTCTAATTATCTAGTTACAATATAATAAAATTCTAGAGTAGACGAAAACCCACGAAAACCCCTTAAGTCCCTAAGTTAAAATCCCTATAAAGAAACTCAAAAAATTACTCTTAATGGACTGCTAAATTCTCGACGATTTTTTATTCATTAGCTATTATAAGTTGAACACAAGCCGCTATGGTGAAATTGGTAGACACGCTGCTCTTAGGAAGCAGTGCTAGAGCATCTCGGTTCGAGTCCGAGTAGCGGCATGTCACCCTTTCACTTTTAATTTTTAAAATAATAAATAGATTCTATAATTAATTCAACTCTTGAGTTGAATTTAAGCAACGCATTTTTTAAGATTTTGTATGATATTTTCAACCTTAGAACATATATTAACACATATTTCCTTTTCAATTCTTTCAATCGTAATTCTAATTCGTTTAACAACCTTTTTTTTTGTCGATGAAGTGGTACAATTATCTCATTTGTCCGAAAAGGGCCTACTAGTTAGTTTTTTCTGTATAACAGGGTTATTAGTTACGCGTTGGATTTATTCGGGTCATTTTCCACTAAGTGATTTATATGAATCACTAATCTTCCTATCCTGGAGTTTTTCCCTTATTCATATAATTCTATATTTCAAAAAAAAAAATAATTTATTAAACATAATAACGAGTTCAAGTGCTGTTTTTACTCAAGGCTTTTCAATGTCAGGACTTTTAACTGAAATACACCAACCTTCAGTATTAGTACCTGCTCTTCAATCCGAATGGTTAATGATGCACGTAACAATGATGATATTGGGTTATGCATCCCTTTTATGTGGATCATTATTATCAGCAGCACTTCTAGTGATTACATTTCGAAAAAGCATAAAAATTTTCTTTCTTTTTTGTCAAAGTCAATTTTTATTACACGATTCATTTACCCTTAGTAAAATTGAATACATCGGTGAAAGAAATAACCTTTTTAAAATAAAAAAAAATTTTTTTTCTTTCGACAAGAATTATTACAGATCGCAATTGATTCAAGAATTGGATTATTGGAGTTATCGGGTTATTAGTTTAGGGTTTCTATTTTTAACCATAGGTATTCTTTCGGGAGCAGTATGGGCTAATGAAGCATGGGGGTCGTATTGGAATTGGGACCCAAAAGAAACGTGGGCATTTATTACTTGGATCATATTCGCGATTTATTTACATACTCGAACAAATCGAAACTTGCAAGGAGAAAATTCGGCAATTATAGCGTCTATGGGCTTTCTTATAATTTGGATATGCTATTTTGGGGTCAATCTATTTGGAGTAGGGTTGCATAGTTATGGTTCCTTTAACATATAATTAAAGTCATGAATGCATCTTACGACTACAACAGAGTATGTTGCATATAAAACCAAAACCACATGGATACGAACCGTATGAATCAATACAATATTGTATTGATTCATACGGTTCGTATCCATGTGGTTTTCAATTTTCTTTACTTAAAATAAAATAAAAATAACTTCTAAATTGTTTTTTAATCATAGCATTTTTAAGTTTAGTTATGAAAACCGTTTAGAAAATAAGTAGATATAAAAATTTCTACCCTATCAACCGACAGTGAAAAGATTAAATCTGGGTACATACCAATACTTAGGGCGAGTAAAAAGAGAGAAATTTGAATAAATAACTCTCGCGCGGGTTCCGAATCAAAAAAATAAGAATTTTGAGCATTAAAAAGCTTGTATCCATAGAATATCTGTCGTGACAGAGATAATGAATAAATAGGAATTAATATGATTCCAATTGCCATTAGAAAAGTAATTAGCATTTTTGGCTGGTAATTATTCCAAAAAAACTACAAATTCGGCAACAAAACCACTCATACCCGGTAATGCAAGTGAAGCCATCGAAAAGCTACTGAACATCGTGAATACTTTTGGCATTGGGATAGCTATTGCACCCATTTCGTCAAGATAAGCAAGACGTATTCTATGAGATATTATTTGTAAAAGAGCTACATTAAGTCCTGTATCACTTATCGAACCAATTCCTATAATTATAAAGTCCATATGAGATATAGACGAATACGCTATACTCTTTTTTTTATTCCGTTGATCAAGAGATGTTGAAGCCGCATAGATCATTTGAATTGTGCCCACTATTACTAACCAAGGGGAAAATAAATAATGGATGTGAAAAATAATTCCATATTGATATGAATCAACCCGTATGCTCCCATTTTTAATAAGATTCCAGCTAGGAGCATACAAGTACTATAATGTACTTCTCCATGGGTATCTGGTAACCATGTATGTAAAGGTATAATCGGTGATTTGACAGCAAAAGCAATAAAAAACCAATAATAGAATAGTATTTCTAAGGCCCCAGGATACGACTTATTGGCCAATGTTTCAAAATTTAATGTTGGTTCACTAGAACCATATAAACCGATACACAGAACTCCCATTAATAGAAAAACGGAGCCTCCAGACGTGTACAAAATAAATTTTGTAAGCCGAATACAGACGTTTCTTTCCTCCCCACATAGATAGCAGCTAAAGTGGTGATGAATCCTGTTAGTAAAATGGGTCCTATATAAAATAAAGTCCATCTATTCCTAATCTCCAAAGGAACTCAAAAAAAACTGACCTATTTAGAATCCTCCACTAATAACTAATAAAAGGGAATTCTAAGATGCATATACAAATAGTATACCAACGAATGATCCTTTTTTTCCTATGTGGAAAAAAGAAAATTAAGGAACCCGCAGATATTGGAAAAACCACAATTAGCGTTAACCAAAGAAAAAATTCGTGGTAAAGACAAGATATACTTGGACCAGAAAAACCCGTGCTCATAATATTCTTATGAGCACAAATTTTGTCGGTAAAAAAATAAAATAAAATGGGTTATGGGTTCAAGTCTAGTTTTCTAGAGCGTATTAATAAGTTAGCCCCATACTGCGAGTTGTTTCATGCCATAAATAAACCCGAACACTCAAAAAATCTGTTGGACAGGCAGATTCGCATCTTTTACAACCAACGCAGTCTTCTGTTCTTGGAGCAGAAGCAATTTGTTTTGCTTTACATCCGTCCCAAGGTATCATTTCTAATACATCAGTTGGGCAAGCTCGGACACATTGAGTACATCCTATACATGTATCATAAATCTTTACTGAATGTGACATTGGATCTGTGCATTTTTGAACGTTGATAAGATTTCAATCTGGTAATCTTAGAAACAAACCATATATTTAAATACCAAACGAATCAACAAGTTATCAGAATTTTTCTAATCAATCTATTTCTGGATTGCTTTAGTAGACAAGGCCAAAATACTTTGATTTAGTCTATTTTTTTAACCAAGACCATACCTTAATGTAGCAACTATACGAATTTTCATTTCTTTATTTATTTTTTATTTATTAATATTGAATATTTTAAATATTCAAATTTATATAATAAATACTACTTACTCAATAAATTGGATTCATTAATACGAGTTGATTTTCGATTACGATAAATTGCTGAAACAATAGCTGCTTCAGCGGCTGCAATAGCTATAACAAAAATTGATAAGATTTCTCCCTTTAATTGACGATTATCAAAAAAATCAGAAAAAGGTACAAAATGAATATTAACCACATTCAGTATAAGTTCAAGACACATAAGGTAAATATTGTAAAATTGTTCGATTTTCCGCAATTTTCTCCATCCCTCTATGTAAATATGTAAATAACCCAATATTGGTTCACAGTCAACAACATTTTCGCCATCTAGAGTAACGATGAGTCGAAGAACGCCATACATTAATTTTTCAATTAACAAATTTTTGTCTCTCGAATACTCAATTGACCAATTAATTCTTTATAATGTACTCTATTTTTTTTTGACAAATAAGCCAACAGCCGTTGACGTTTTCCTAAAATTTTTCGCAATCCTCTCTGAGATAAAAAATCTTTTTTGTGCAATTCTAAATGCGAAGTAAGCCTCCGTATCTTATTGGTAAAACTTATTATTTGAAATTCAACAGACCCTCTGTTTTCTTCTTTAGAGCTAATTGAAATCAATACATTTTTGATCATACAAGATTTTCCCTCTTCTAATTTTTTAACGATATGTATTTGACTGATGAATAAGAATAATGTTAGTAATTTACTGTGGTATATACAACAACTGGAATTTCTTTATCGAATAGGGATAGGATATAATATATATAGGAAAAGGGTGCTACCAACAACGTTTCAACTCGGAATACATATATATCCTTAACATACTGAAACGACTGCCATTATTTGTATCAAACCAATAGCGATTCATACAAGCTAAATCCTCTAATCGATAATTAGAGCAAGTCAAAAGTTGGACTTTAATTAATTCATTCTTTTTTTTTTCAAGATGCTTATGTTTGTCAAAAAATTGACTACAGTTATTCACGATGCAAAATCCTAAATTTTTATTCCTATTTTTGGAATTGAAATTCATTTTCATTCTAAATTCTCTACGATATTTATGAGATAAAATGGTTTCAGGAGCAAGTAAATCAAAAAAATTCTTATCAATATCTGCTTGTTCTGGGTATCCTTGATTAGTTTTATGCTTACTCTTATGAACCAATGAAATACATAAAGTTTGATACAGAATAAACCGTCTATCATTTTTTACAGACAAACGAGCGGGTTCGATAACTAATATTCCTTTTTTGATCAATTCTACAACATTTAAATGATTCTGAATTAGCAGTATATCCAAGGTCATTTCTCTTCGCTGAACCGAAGATATAACAATTTTTCTTGGATTTAACAGCCTAAGTAGTAGACAATATATTTTGATATTATTAATCATTCGTTGATTCAAAGCATCATCCCATCTCAATTGAAAAATTAAATAACGTTTCAGCAAGAAATTGAATTCTGCTTCTACCTTGCTTTTGTTTTGATGATTTGTTGAAAAGTGGGATTCAAGATTTATCGGTTTTTGTACATCTGATCTAAGATCTCTTTTGCTTGTTAGATTTTTTTTTTTAGACGGTATAAGCCATTCAACCTTTTTGTTCTCAACGATGTTTTTATTTTCCCGATGAACATTTTTATTTAGATTCCTTCGTAAAAGAAGTCCTTTACTTGGTATAACCCAAGGTTTCATTTTATATAGATTAGAAAGTATTAAAAATTCTGGGAAAAGCCAAAAGTCTAGGGTTGAGATAGGACACTTTCGTATTTCCTCATTCATTCCCGTCCAATCTAAAAAGGTTTTTGGGGGGTTGGGTACCTTAATTTTAAGTTTTTTCGGAAGCGCGAGATAAAAAAGGGTTTTTTTAACAACTTTTTGATAATTATTAGTCTTAATCTTAGTATTTTGATTACTCTTAGTATCGATCTTGATCCAGTATTCAATAGCGATCTTTTGTCTAAGATCAAAATGGAGAGTTTTCCAATCAAAATATTTTCTATCGGTTTTTTTTTTTTTAGACTTTCTATCGCTCTTTCCTATATAATTTCCTATATAATTAGTAATAGGACTCCTTTCCCATATATCAAAAAAGTTGTATTTATGCGTGTTTGAGGTGGAATAACTACCTTGTTTTCTATTTACTTGTGTTTCAAAAGGTGATCCATAAATAGATAAGTCCCCCCCTTTTTTATTTTCAGAATTACTAGATTGATATGATAAAAGATCATATCGAGAGTTTTTTTTTAAATTCTCTTTTTTAGTCTGTAAGAAATAGGTTTCAACAGGATTTTGTTTTTTGAACGAGATTAATACATCTTTTTCATATGAACCCCTTTTGAAATTTTGAGCCTTTTGAGCCATAGGGTGTTGAGAAATTTTATTTCTCAACCCTTTGGGTAATAATCTAGACCATCGAATCTTAGATAAATTATATTGATGATGATGTCGTTTTAATTTATTTACCCAGGTTTTCCAGTGATTTGTTCTATAATTTGTTCTATAATTGAAGCGTTTATTCTGATTTAATTGCAAGCGAATTATCCCTTCAAAGGAATCCTTAAAAGGAATTTCGTAATCGTGATATTTAAAAACATATCTTAATTTATCCAAATTAATACCTTGAGTTTGTGATAAGTTGTAAAATACATATGCCTGTGACAAGTAGAATAAGTAGCAATATTTTTGTGAATTTATTTGATTCCTAATAGTATTAATTGACTTTTCTATAGTTGAAATAATTGAAATAAAGTGAATTCTATTTTCGTTTTTTTTATTAATTCTTTCTTCATGCGCTTCATGAATATTTATGAATTTATTGATTAATTTGTTTGTTGAGTCGAGAAAAGGTTGTCTAATGAGTTTAGAAAGATTAATGATAGACAAAACCGGATTTATGTATATTCTTTCAAAAATAAAATTTATAAAGAAATATATTTTCGAGATTAATCGAATATTTCTCCGTTTTATTATTTCAAAAAATAAATTTGAAAATTCCAATCTTTTATCTTTATAAATTCTTTTGTTAGCACTAATATATATTCTTGTGTTTTTTTTTTTATCTTTTGTCATTCTTTCTATTTGATTCCGGATTGTGATTGCCCTAGCAGTTAGATCCTTATTTTTTTTTTCTGTCATTGTCCGGTTTGAAGATTGAATTTGACTAATCAATGATTCAGGAATTGTCTCATTGATGCTTGTAGAATCTTTATTGTTTTTCGTTTGATTTGATTTATAGACCTTGTTTACGCTAAAGAATAAGATTGGGTTTAATTTTGAAAATACTCTTATTTTTTTTTCTATCAAAAAGGAATTTTGTATAACCCAATTTTTTATTTGTTTTGAAATTAATTTCGTCTTTCCCTTTAAAGTTTTTCGAACTAAAAAATACCTATTTTTCGATTTTCCAATATTTGTTTCCAATTCCTTAAAAATAGGTTTAAAAAAGGAAGATCGTTGTCGAGGAGAACCAAAAGGAAGGTCCGTTTCCAGTCCCCAAACTGTTAAAAAACAAAAATCATTTCTTTCTTTTTTATTTTGCATTAGATTTCTACGAGAGACTCGTAGTTTCGATTTGTGCCAAGGTTTCAGGCAGAAAGGAAATAGGATTTTTATCTGCATACCCTCTCTTAACCAATTTTTCGGAAATTCAGTTTCTGATAATTGAATACCATTATATGTACATTTAATATGCACTTCTCTATTCCATTCCTGTAGATCCTCAGACCATTCAGGACTTTGCAATAAAACCATACGTCCAAGATTTTTTGCTATTATCAATGAAGGCAATAGAATATATTTTCTCAAATTCGAGTGAATTATTAGCATCAAACTTCTTGTTTTTCTTGCAGTTGAAATCCTATTCCATGCTTCAGCTATATCTGCCCGGGTTTGCTCTTGTCGTCTGTTCTCTTCTTTTTTATCCGTTTCTTTTTTATGTTCTTTTTTTGTTTCTTCATCCGTATTTTCAAAAATTTTGACGTCCATTCGATTGTGTATCCAATTTGGAAAAATTGCTTTAATAAGCCCGGATTTATCGAATGAAAACCAAGGGGATTTTTTGATTATATCCAAAAAAAGAGGAGAATGTACATTTGCTTGAAATGGTTCCCACATACTAATTTTACGTCTTTGAACGCGGCTAGAACCTTTAATTATTCCCCGCCGAAAATCGGATTGTTGGTAATACCGTACCAAAACTATTGTCTTTCTTAGATCTTTTCTTTTTATATTAGCATCTTTATTTTTCTTAGTATCTTTATTACTATTAGTAATAGTATTTTCCTTGCTAGGAGTTAAAATCACTACAAATTTGGCTTTTCTTGAGCGAATTTGCGACCGCCTATTTGGGTATTCTCCTAATTTTTGTTGTAACTCGGTAATTAATTCATATGGCTGCCGAGGAACTCTTTTACGGATTTCTCTTAGTCCACTAGAGTCTTTTGTAATTTTATTGAGATTAAGATGGTTTCGAAAGGTTTTAAAAAAATTTTTGAAAAATTCTCTTTCTTTTTCAAAATCTATTTTTACTTCTTCTTGGTCTGACAATAAACAAGGATTTAAATTTAAATTATGAGTTGATTCGGTATCAAATTCACGAGTTAATAATAATAAATTATTATATTGAGCTGCGTCCTCTTTTAGTTCCATTTTTTCGGAATCGGAATAGATAAAAGTAAAAAGGATATCATGAATCTGATTTATACCAACCGTCTCCCTTAAATTTTCTTTAGAAGTTTTCAAATTATTAGGTAATGGTTTTTTTTTTTTTTTTGAAAAGCTTATTTTGAAAAAGTATGGGCTATTCAACAAGGGATCATACATTTTAGAAAAATAGTTGTTATAAGTACCATCAGTACATAATCTAATTCTTGTTTCTAGTATATCGATAAAAGGAAATTCTTTTTCTAAAGTTTCAATTCTAGTTCGAAACTCGATGCTTGTATTATTACTTTGTGGGTT